AGACCAGGGCCCTTTATCATGACTTCTGCTCGTTGCATACCCTGATCCACTACTGCCCGAATAGCATTTCCTGCTGCGGTTTGAGCGGCAAATGGTGTCCCTCTTCTTGTACCTTTGAATCCACAAGTACCGGCGGAGGACCAAGAAATTACCCGACCCCGTACATCTGTAACAGTCACAATTGTATTGTTGAAACTTGCTTGAACATGAATAACGCCCTTTGGTATTCTACGCGTACTTTTACGTGAGCTAATACGTCCATTTCTACGTGAACCGATTCTTGGTATGGGTTTTGCCATATTTTATCATCTCAAAAATCTAAGTCAGAGATATATGGATATATCCATTTCATGTCAAAACGGATCCTTTATTTATTTTGATGTGTATATCGTGGGTGGCCTGTAGGGGTCCTTTTTTTATAAAGATTATCCTTGTCTTTGTTTATGTCTCGGATTGGAACAAATTACCATAATTCGTCTCCGCCTACGGATCAGTCGACATTTTTCACAAATTTTCCGAATGGAGGCCCTTATTTTCATATTTGTCATTCCTTACCTTAATTCCGAATCTACTTATTGGAAGAAAATGAGTTTCTTGAAATTTGCTATTTCGAATTGTATCCCTACAAAAAAATAATATTGCAAGTGAAAAGACTACTTCACCTAATCATTCGAATCTTTGTTTCGTAGTCTCTAAATTATACGCCCTCTGGTTCTGGTTGAATCGTAACAACTTACTGCAATTTTGACTCTATATGACCTAGTATACGTAGAAAACTATGTCGAATACTTCCTGAAACGTAACCTAGAATTGGAGCCTCATTATCTAAAATCTAAACAAACCCCCAACATACCATTGGGAAGTGATTCAGTAATTAAACCTTCCTAAATCCTTTTTTGTTCTTTCATTCCAGATGAAACCCCTTTCAAAGTATCAATTAATGAAGGAGGAGTGGTATTAGAAACCCACCTCTTCTCTTTTTTTTTTTACAAATAGGGAAGTTCTGTGTATAATTCTAATATCATAAAGATTACCATATATAACACAAAATTTCTCCGCCGATTCCCTGTAGTCGAGCTTCTCGGTCTGTCATTATACCCCGAGAAGTAGAAAGAATTACAATGCCCATTCCGCCTAAAATTCTAGGAATTCGTTGATAGTTAGAATAGATTCGGAGACCAGGTCGACTGATCCGTTTTAAATTTAAAATCGTTTTATATGGTCCTTTCCTATTTCTTCTATGTCGTAGGGTTAAAACCCAAAAATCCTTGTTGCTTTCCCGATGTTTCCTTACGTTTTCAATAAAACCTTCTCGTAAAAGTATTTTAACAATGTTTTCGGTGATGTTAGTAGATGGTATTCGAACCATTCCTTTTCTATTCATGTCAGCATTGCGAATAGAGGTTATTATGTTAGCAATAGTGTCCTTACCCATGATAAACAAAAATTATTGGTTACTTTAAATTTTGATCTAATCAACATGCTTTTTTTATTTTTATTAAATAGTTATTAATTTTTAAAGGTATATACGTGATACACAATCTACTAATTAATTTCATTCAAATACTACAACTATCTCACGGTCTCATCTTATAATACTTCAGGTGCTAATGAAATTATTTTAGCGAAATTTAACTGTCTCAATTCTCGGGCAATCGCACCAAAAATTCTAGTTCCTTTTGGATTTCCTTCTTGATCAATAACAACCGCAGCATTGTCATCATATCGTATTATCATACCATTTTCTCGTTTGAGTTCTTTACAAGTACGTACAATTACAGCTCTGATCACTTCTGATCTTTCTAGAGGTGTATTTGGGACGGCTTTCTTGATTACAGCAACAATAACGTCACCAATATGCGCATATCGTCGATTACTAGCCCCTATGATTCGAATACACATCAATTCTCGGGCTCCGCTGTTATCTGCTACATTCAAAAGGGTTTGAGGTTGAATCATATTATTTTTGAATCTTTTCTTTCAATGCAAAGGGCGAAGTAAAAAAAAAGAAATATGGTTTGTCCAAAAAAAATAAATCTGCAATTGCAATTGTTTTTTTTTTCATCTCAAACAAAGACCGCTTTCCTTTGATTCTACATTTTTATCCCGAAGTAATGAATTGGGTTCGTATAGGCATTTTGGACGCCGCTATTGAAATAGCTTTTCTGGCTATATTTTCGGCTACTCCACTCATTTCATAAAGTATTCTACCTGGTTTAACAACGGCTACCCAATATTCGGGGGATCCTTTCCCTGAACCCATACGTGTTTCTGTGGGTCTTAGTGTAACGGGTTTGTCTGGAAATATACGTACCCATATTTTTCCGCCGCGTCGTACATTTCGTGTCATTGCCCTTCGTCCCGCTTCGATTTGTCTAGATGTGATCCAAGCGGGTTCAAGTGCCTGAATAGCGTATCTACCGAAGCAAATACGATTGCCTCTATAAGACATTCCTTTCATTCTTCCTCTATGGTGTTTACGAAATCTGGTTCTTTTGGGGTTATAGTTGATGGTTATTTCTCAATTCCATCTCTACTACAGAACCGGACATGAGAGTTTCTTCTCATCCAGCTCCTCGCGAATGAAACGATTCAAAAAAATATACATGGATTTACTAAATAATAGATTGAATCGTAGGATTCTTTGAGATTTCATTTAATCAATCTATTAGAAATTTGTATATCTTTTTTTGATAGAAAACTAAACTCTTTATAGATTCTAGAATAATAGAATAATTTTTTTTTATTATAGTTTTCTAAAAAATTAGAGATAATATAATCTCGTTTTGTTATTTTTTCTTTTATTATAAGGTTATAACAAATCTTTATTTTGTTTTGCCTTTTCTTTTTTTATCTATTATTATACGACTCAAATTTAGAAATCTAATAAAATGGAAACGTTCGCGGGCGAATATTTACTCTTTTTATATGTGTTTCAGTTCTCGGGTTAATTAGCCCATGAACCGACCTCTCATAATAAATGGATTGGTCTTGGGTTCCTTCCGCCATCCTACCCAATGAATTATTAGGATTCGTTTTCAATAGAATAGTATGTATTCACGGGTTCCCTCGTTCCCATCGCCTCTCGATTAATGGTTAGGTCTTAATTCTACAATGGAGCCCTTAATAAAATTTGTTCTTGAGTCAATCTTCTCAGTCTTTATTGTCTCGGGGCTCTTGGCTTTTTTGTTCTATGAACAGATTCATCTAATTATGAATCCATCAGTCTTAATGCTTTATTACACTACTTTTTATGAGATGACCCATAGACCTTACATATTACATATTGGAATCATATATCATTCATATTATTTTTCTTTCTTTCTTTCACCCTTCCATTTATCCGCATACTTTTATTGCTTCACAACTCATAATCGGATTGTTTTTTTTTATGCAAAAAAAAAATTTCAGTTGCTACAATGATATGACCAATATAACATATCTTGCCTGGTTGGTTTTTAGATCCAGATAATGCGAAGCAATGAGTTGGTTATTAGTTTTCTAATTATTAGTTCAGATTATGTATGGGCTGATTCTTCTTTTTGGTTTTAATCCTAACCTTAAAAAAACCGACGAGTCGCACACTAAGCATAGCAATTATCTCAAATGATTAATTTAATTTTTATTTAACCTTATAGAATTGCTCATTTTTGATTTAAACGAAAAAGACTGATTTGTCATTTCTTGGTCTATCATTGAATAAAACGTAAACACAAGTTGAGTAAGGGCTTATTATTACTCGTCTACAAATATCCAAATTTTTATGCCTAATACCCCATAGATAGTTCGAACTGGATAGCAACAATAATCAATTTTAGCTCGAATAGTTTGGAGAGGAACCCTTCCTTCTCTGATCCATTCGACACGTGCAATTTCTTTTCCGTCTATACGTCCGGCAATTTGTACTTGAATTCCCTTTGTACCTGCCTGTTCAGTTAATTCAATAGCTTTTTTCATTGCTTTGCGAAATGAAACTCTATTCTTTAATTGTCCGGCTATAAATTCTGCGAGAATATTAGGGTGTCCATAAGGGTTTCCTATTCTTGTAATAGCAATGTTGAGTTTTCGGTTCACAGAATTTAATTCTTTTTGTACATTAATCTGTAATTCTTCAATTTTTCGAGACCCACCTTCTATTAATAACTTTGGGAATCCCATAAAGATTATCACTTGAATAAGATCAATTCTTTTTTGAATCTCGATACGTGCAATTCCCTCAACACCAGAGAATATTCTCATGTTTTTTTGTACATAATTCCGGATAGAATCTCGTATTTTTTGATCTTCTTGTAAACCTTCGGAATATTTTTTGGGGTGTGCAAACCAAATAGAATGATGCCCTTGGGTTGCACCAAGTCTAAAACCGAGTGGATTTATTTTTTGTCCCATAATCCCCCATTATTATACATGTCATAACACGTCATATCTGTGTACTTTTCTTTAGTTATCCATCCACCAGGTTTGTTTAAGTCTAATATGTTGTATTGGTATCTTTGAAACTCTTCTTGATTGAAAGATGTATTTTTCAATACAATAGTTATAGAACAAGTCGGTCGTTTTATGGGAAAACTTCGCCCTCGAGCTCGAGGTTTTAATTTTTTCACAGTAGTACTTTGGTTGACTTCCGCTTTACTAATCACTAAATTTCTTTTGTTGAAACCCATATTGTGACTAGCATTTGCTGCTGCCGAATAAACCAATTTTAAAATTGGATAACATGCTCGATAAGGCATGAGTTCGAGTATCATCATTGTTTCTTCGTAGGAACGTCCACGAATCTGATCAATTACTCTTCGGGCTTTGTGAGGCGACATACATATATGTTGACCTAAAGCGTATACTTCCGTATATCGATTCTTTTTTATCTTCTTTATCATAAGGTTTACCTCTTAGTAATGAACGATAGGTATCTATATTCACTTTTTTTTACTACTATTAAGTATTAACGACGAGATCTATTATCATTTTTCACATGCCCCCGGAAATTTCGAGTGGGTGCA